GCCAGAATTTTCGATTTTGTGAGGATCAATCAAATAAGGTTTTCCTTAGAAAAAGATTCTATAAATATAAAAGCAATGATAAATAGATACGAATAGAGCAAGAAAAGAAGGAAATAAAAAAAACATAGTATAGAAAAGATATCCAAAATGATATAGAAATCACTATCCTACCCTTAGTTTTGATTTCCTTAATTTAATTGAATTTCGTTTGATTAGGGCAAAGTTCCTTAAAAACCTCTGCCTTTTTTAAAATATCCTGAACAGTTCCTGTAGGCTGAGCGCCTTTTTCAAGGAAATAGAGAATAGCGGGAACGTTTAAATAAGTTTGATTCTTGATCGGATCATAAAAACCCACTTTCCGAAGATCTCTTCCTTCTCTTCGGGATCGAACATCAATTGCAACGATTCGATAGACGGCTCATCGGGATAGATGTAGATGAAAAAGAACCCCCCCCCCTAGAACCGTATAGGAAGTTTTCTCCTCGTACGGCTCGAGAAAAAATGATTCTAAATTTTGTCTATGGATAAAATTATAAGAAATAGTAAAGGAATCCGTAAAATAAATTAGCCTATAATTTAACTCATAGGCATTTTTCTTTAGCTTCCTTCCTGAAAACTAAAAAATCATTTGTACTCATAACTCAAGTTCAGTAATTCTCAAATATATTAAAGAAAAATATTTAAGATATTTTTTTATTGAGTGGTCTTTAACCCCCCCCTTTTGTCTCGTTTAAAATCTATTTGAATTATTTATTCGGATCCGTGAGACAATTGAAGTGGTGTTTCCTTGTTCTGGGATCCTTTATCTTTGTTTTAAATCATTAGGTTTAGACATTACTTCGGTGCTTCTTAATCCTTTCAAAATGGTAGCAACATACCCCTTTTGTGATTTCTTTCTATCAAAGAATCATACCCACGGTTGATTCGTACGCGATACACTGTGGATCGAAAAAGTTTTAGTGGTTCCAACAAATTTTTTTGAATTGAAAATTTGCTCGAATCGGATCCTTTTGATTTCTATATCGAAGATAGACTTACGAAGTTGTTCCAATTTATCGATTGGCATTAACCCTAGATCGTTGCCCCTGAGAAATTAATCAAGACTTTCTACTCGAGCTCCATCATGAACTATTTACATTGCAACCCAATAAAAAAAGAAGGGTTCTAGTAGAATAGAACAAACGACGTCGAGCCAAGAGCACCTTCATTCCTATATAAAATGGTGGATGTAAGAATAAGAATCCACACCGGATCGTGTCCTTCAAGTCGCACGTTGCTTTCTACCACATCGTTTTAAACGAAGTTTTACCATAACATTCCTCTAATTTGGAACCAGTATGGAATTGATTCAATTATGGAATCATGAATAGTCATTGGTTCAGTCGGTACAGAGACATAGTCATTTATATTTTTTCTTATCTACATAGATAATAAAGATTTTTCTGAAGAAATCTTAGCAAGACCCGTGCTTTTTTTGTATGAATGGAACATTTTTCTATAAATCTCTATCTCAAAAAAATATCTAACAGAAATATCCAGAAATATAAATATAGAAATAACATAACTAACAGAAATAACACTAACAGAAATAACACGAATAAATCAATTCTATTTGACTCTGCCTCTTCAATTGACTCAATAAGATAGACTGACCCATTTTCAACTTCCCAAAGATTCAACCCATAAGGAATCATTACAAATCTTGATAATTGAAAAAGTTTCCTACTTCTACATCATTATTTGAGTCAAGTTTTACAGTAAAGACTACATTTGATTATCATAAGAAATAAGAATCTCTGTTTCTTTTCGAATCGAATTGTTAATGATTTAAAGCAAATAAGCTAAATAGATCGAACAATAAAAAGAAATATGATTGTTAAATATTTAAATTTTAATATTTTAGGGATGCAAATTCTTTTTCACAAAAATAGAAAGACTATTGTCACTGAAATAGGATAACAATACATACCTATAGGCTAAGCACTTCCTCGTTTTATATGTATTTTCATATTTTGTTTAACCTCAGGTTAAGTAATCTTTCTGCAACTGTGATCTATGTCCATCTTATCTTTATCTGGATCACAAAAGGATTCAGTTACATTTGTATGTCATTTGAACTCGATTTAGTTCAGTTTGTGAAAAACTGAGATATGATTCCGAAAAGAATCATTCAAAATCAAAAAAGAAAGAAGAATAATATTCTATCCAATATTAGACCTTGAAACAGAACCTTGTTGAACAAAAAAGATGTATTCGGATACAATGGATATGCTCTGGGACGGAAGGATTCGAACCTCCGAATAGCGGGACCAAAACCCGTTGCCTTACCACTTGGCGACGCCCCATTTCTATTTTTATTGGACACTAATACTAATAAAGAATAATATTGGTATTAAGTGTTCGTCAATTCCAGTCCAACTATCTATAGAAAATCTTTATTCTTTATAGAATATATTATAGATTCGGCCTAGGATTTTGACATGTGTATATCTAGAATTCAACTGAATTTATTGATCATTACATATAATTCAATTAAGATATTGTATGAAAGTATGATTTCTTCTATTCTCCTTTGAGAATTGGAGGATTTTTGATTGAGCGGAAAAAGAAGGATTTTTTTGTCTACCTTACTTTCTTCATTTTTCCTTATATCAATAACTCAATCAAAATGCAATTATCTCGACGAACAAAATGTCTGTTATGCTTAATATATTTAGTTTGATCTGTCTTAATTCTGCCCTTTATCCGAGTAGTCTTTTCTTCGCCAAATTGCCCGAAGCCTATGCTTTTTTGAATCCAATCGTAGATGTTATGCCAGTCATACCCCTGTTCTTTTTTCTTTTAGCCTTTGTTTGGCAAGCTGCTGTAAGTTTTCGATAAGATCTTTAATACTATCCTAGAAAATTCATGATTTAGATTTATTCGAGAAAAATTATAACAATTGATAAGATCAAATAAGTCTGACAGTATGAACCTTCGATTCAAACATTGAAATTCTTGGATAGCCGCGAGAAATCCGGCTCGCCCCATTTCCCGATTCTAATCCTTTTTCCGGCGAAAGACCTTATAGGGTCCCTTACAATATCTAATTGTGGGTATGAAAGTGATTTTTGGTAATCCAAGACTCTTATTACAAATTTCAACTTCATTTGAATTTCTGAACATTCTTTTCTATTTCTAGAATTCATTTCTTGGTGTCAAAATAGGATATGTGATATAAAAATGGAGGATCTATTATCTTTTCTCGTTTTTCTTTTTCAAAAAATGATCTTGGAGGTTGTGTAATGCTTACTCTCAAACTTTTCGTTTACACAGTAGTAATATTCTTTGTTTCTCTCTTCATCTTTGGATTCCTATCCAATGATCCAGGACGTAATCCTGGACGTGAAGAATAAAATAAAAATTTCGTTTTTCTTGCTTGATTTTCAAATTTTCTTAAGATTTTATTTTATCGATTCCACACGTTTAACTAGGAAAAAAATAAAAAGGGGTTTGCGAAATTTGAAATAAAAAAATAGAAAGTCATCAACGGAAACGGAAAGAGAGGGATTCGAACCCTCGGTACGAATAATTCGTACAACGGATTAGCAATCCGCCGCTTTCGTCCACTCAGCCATCTCTCCCAATTGAAAAAGATAATTACTATCTTACATTACACATCAAGTAAGGATTAAAGAAAGTATTTCTTTGACATTCTTTATCGTTATTATATAATTAGCAATTCCATTTAGATGCTCGAAAGATCCAAATAGAAAGATAAATAAAGAAGACCTTCTTGCTTTTATTTTGTTCGAAGTGCCTTTTGGGCCTGGCCCGGTCAATACCCAGCCGGGCCTTTTTTTGTTCCAACGAATTCCCTTTATTTATAGGCAACATACTCTAAATAAGATACCCAATTGGGGATCTGTGTAACAATTTCCGTTCTGGGGTTTACATATACTTATAATTTTTGTTATAATGGAAATGGAGAAGGATTTTTGATTCAAAAGAATCAATTAAGTATGTATCAATTTTGATTTTCTTATGTCATTAGGCAAACCAAATTTTAGATTCAAATCCAAGAATCATTCAGGAATTCTCAGTGAACGAATAATTAATGGTTCCCATTTGTCATAAATTTTGGTTTTTTGAATGAAAATATACATTTTATTTTTCAATAGAAAAGTGAGGGGAAGTTTTTCGGCATTGTGTGTTTTGAGATACTATACAATCAATCGAAGGGGTGGATCAAATACAATCAAAAGGGGAAAAAGGGTTTCTTTTATAATTTTTCTAAATTTAGAAAACGGATTAAAAAAGGGATGCAAGATCCAAGTACAATAAACTAAAGTTTAGTAATCCAACCGAAAATTTTCTCCTATTGTGTATCGTTTTGGCGGCATGGCCGAGTGGTAAGGCGGGGGACTGCAAATCCTTTTTCCCCAGTTCAAATCCGGGTGCCGCCTCATCAACAAACGAATCGAAATCTCTTATCTGCTGATATAACTCACCCAAATTTTACCCAGCAGAACAGAATAAGGGGACTGTTGATACTTGGTTGATTCTAAACATCTCTTCTGGGGATTTTGTAAAAGATTGGAAATCTTTGAATCTAAAATTCAAAGAAAGATTATAGTGGTCGAAGCAAGACTTCCCGATTCCCTTCTACTGCTAATGTAATGTCTACTGATTGGGTCTTGAATTTCATTAGATAGCCGGCGGATAATTCAACTACTAGTTGTGGAAAGTCCTGTCTATACTGTAATCTACATATATAGACTCGCGAGAATCTCTGAGTGGTGAGGCATTCAATCACTATTAGATTGAGATTGGATCGATAATTTACTTTTTTATAGAAAAAGTATGGAAAAAGTGCAAAAAAAAATTATTATTTTTTTTGAAACCCCTCGTCAAGAGTAGAATATACTATCTCCCAACTGCTTCAGAAAGACAATCGGGAAAGGGCACGGATTAGATCAAATAGGAAATAAAAGTATGTAATAGATAGCAATTGATCCATTTTTACTTTGAAGGGCAACAAAAAAAGGAATGGGCCCTCTTTTTTTATTACTATATGTTACATTAGTAACATTCCTTTGTAGTGTCATTATGTATTTTACTTGTGTTTAGTCTTTCCCGATTAGAAATCATATAGGAATTTTTTAGAAATGGATTTATTTGATTGGTTCATCAATAGTGTTCGGCCAGAATCCCTTTTTGACTCTGGACCATTGATTCCACTATTATTAGTGAGCAATAATGGAATAATTCTATCATAGAGATAAGGGACATAATTCACATGGATATAGTAAGTCTCGCTTGGGCTGCTTTAATGGTAGTCTTTACATTTTCCCTTTCACTCGTAGTATGGGGAAGAAGTGGACTTTAGAAGCACTCCTAATTTAGTTGAGGAATGAAACGGTATCAATTGTTTTATAGATCGTTCTGCAACGGATTTTTTTATTTGAATTGAAATCATTTTCAAATCAAAATATCTTCATTTCGAAATTCCATTGGATTCTAGTGGAGAACTGTATTATATAAGAGTAAAACGATTATTTCAGAAAGAAATAGAATTGGGTCTTACGTTAATTCCATATATGGATTAATAACTACATATATTGAAGATAGAAGATAATATAGTAACCAACAGAAAGTCAAGTACAACTTTATACACTACTATAACACTAATAGAGAGTATGGTAAGAAAGAAATTTCTTTCTTACTTACCATACTCTCGGATCTCATAGAATACCGCCCATTATAGCCCGTTGATTTCATTTAAGACGCAAAAATCGAATCCTTTTCATTTGATTTCTTCAATTATTGATAAGAACTCAGAAGTCAAGTTTCATTTAAAGTAATTAATCATTTTGACTAACCGTTTTTACGTAAATGATAAGTAGAAAAGCAGTAGGAACTAAAATGAACAGTGCAGTAGCAATAAATGCAAGAATATTTACTTCCATAATCTCATCGTTTTTTTTATTTCACAATAACTCGGGATTTAATCCCATAGAGATGATAAATCTTTCACCTGTCAATTCAATGAATGCATTACCTATCAATGATCTTGAATCGGATCAATATCATGAATAACAATATCTGAGCTATTAAATTAATTCGTCGTCGAGAATTGAATAGTATAACATACGAAGATCTTTTATCCATACCGAATCCAAAATTGGATTCCCGGACCAATCAAAAATTCCTTTATTTATCCTTCTTTTCTGTTCTTTCTTTTCTATAACCTACCTTAGGTCTTCCTTGTAGAACTATCAAATGAAGTATCATCTAACCACCCGTCCGTTTCCATTAACTACAAAACCCCAACAAACAATCCAAGTGAAATGGAAAAAGAGAGGAATTAGGTTCTAAATTTTAATGATCCAATTTTCTTTGGAAGACAAAGAAGTATGAGAAAGATGAATCGCGGGAGAAAAGATCGAATATTCTATCAACTTCACTATTTTAATTATTTTCATTTTAGTTTAGGGTTTGTTCTTTCTTCGACAGAATCCTGCAAAAAAGAGGGGAAACCCCTTCGGAATTCAATTATGCTCTCTGTCCCTTCTTTCACAGAAAAAGGAGAGGCGAATTGATGTACTTATTGGATCCGTCGGGACTGACGGGGCTCGAACCCGCAACGTCCGCCTTGACAGGGCGGTGCTCTTGCCTATTGAACTACAATCCCAGGGAAATAAGAAGAGATATAGCAGAAAATTTGGATTCTTTTTTATTATCTCTTATCAGGTATTTCTTAAGAACAAGAGGGTTCTACCATCTGATAGTAGATTGTCGAATTGTTGGGCCGAGCTGGATTTGAACCAGCGTAGACATATTGTCAACGAATTTACAGTCCGTCCCCATTAACCACTCGGGCATCGACCCAACGCCTAATTCATTTTAGACGTTCCATAATCAACTTCCTTTCGTCTGCCAGGCGGACTTGACAAATACATTTGACTTAATAGAAAATGCCACTGGCTAGGCTGAGGACTTGACAACTACATTTCACTTGATATAAACTCCTACTCCTATAGTCTTGGGTCTATACCCCTAGAGGGACTTGAACCCTCGTTTTCTCCGTGAAAGAGAGAGGTCGTAACCACTGGACCATAGGGGCCTATGTCCATCTTTATTAATAAATCAACTAGAAATAATAGTTGCCGAGGGCCGGCCACCTTTAGGAAATCAAAAAGCACTAGACAATACAAATACAATAGGTAATAAGACAAAATAGGTAATAAGACAAATACCATAGGTAATAAGGCCTAAGGCCACCGAATAGAAATCAAATGATAGGAGCCGAGGGCCACCTTTAGGAGATGAATAGGCTATGAATCAAACCAAAAACTAGTTCACTATTCTGGAAACTTGATTTCATTGGTCTTTCTGGTCTTTCTCTCTCTCATTCACAAAGAGTTCTGCATTGGACCAAGAGCCTTTCCTCTAGATCTGCAGTGGATTAAAGATGCTTTACCAAAGTCTGATTTGGCCGGTCAATTTATCAAATTTGATTATATGGAGCCCTAATATAATTATATTGAGCCCTAAGTCATACTGTCAATTGACGACAGGAGGGCAGAGAGAAGACGGAGATATAGATTAGGTATATCCGCACGTTAATAAATACAACATTCATATAGTTTTCTGGTATTCAATATTCAAGTAGATTAGAATATCAATAGCGTTATACATTATAATATAAGAAACTGAATCAGTTTTGATATTCTAAAAAAAAATCCCAAAGCATAGTAAGCCTAAGTGGGAGAATCCTGTTTCTAGGACTGTTTTCTCAATTCCGTTCCATTTGCATCTCTTAAAAATGACAATTTAAGTTAAGTATAAATTTTTATTCCACCTATCTCATAGATTCCAGTCAAAGATTCATAGAATCGAAATTCCATCATTGCTAGATCTATAGGATTTGATGGATAATGAGCCAGCCAAAATGGTATTTCTTTTTTTTTTTTTGTTTTTGGAGAATTCGATATGGATGAATCTAAATAACTCACAATTTCAAAATAATCCGGGATAGACGCAATGTCCACAATACCTGGATTTAATCAGATACAATTTGAAGGATTTTGTAGGTTCATTGATCAGGGTTTGACAGAAGAACTTTCTAAGTTTCCAAAAATTGAAGATACAAATCAAGAAATTGACTTTGAATTATTTTTGGAAAGATATCAATTGGTAGAACCCCTGATAAAGGAAAGAGATGCTGTGTATGAATCACTCACATATTCTTCTGAATTATATGTATCAGCGAGACTAATTTGGAAAAACGATAGGCGTAGGTATATCCAAGAACAAACAATTTTGATAGGAAAGATCCCTCTAATGACTTCTCTGGGAGCTTTTATAGTAAATGGAATATATAGAATTGTGATCAATCAAATATTGCAAAGTCCCGGTATTTATTACCAGTCAGAATTGAACGATAACGGAATTTCGGTCTATACCGGCACCATAATATCAGATTGGGGAGGAAGATTAGAATTAGAGATTGATAGAAAATCAAGGATATGGGTCCGTGTGAGTAGACAACAAAAACTATCTATTCTAGTTCTATTATCAGCTATGGGGTTGAATATAAGAGAAATTCTAGAGAATGTTTGCTATCCTGAACTCTTTTTGTCTTTTCTGAATGATAAAAAAAAAATCGGGTCAAAAGAAAATGCTATTTTGGAGTTTTATCAACAATTTGCTTGTGTAGAGGGAGATCCGGTATTTTCTGAATCCTTATCTAAGGATTTACAAAAAAAATTCTTTCAACAAAGATGTGAATTGGGAGGGATTGGTCGACGAAATATGAATCGGAGACTGAACCTTGATATACCCCAGAACAATACATTTTTATTACCGCGAGATATATTGGCAGCCGCGGATCGTTTGATTCGAATAAAATTTGGAATGGGTACACTTGACGATATGAATCATTTGCAAAATAAACGTATTCGTTCTGTAGCAGATCTTTTACAAGAGCAATTTGGATTGGCCTTGGTTCGTTTAGAAAATATGGCTCGAGGAAACATATATGCAGCGCTTAAGCATAACTGGACACCAACTCCTCAGAACTTGGTAAATTCAACCCCATTAACAGATACTTATAAAGTTTTTTTCCGTTTACACCCATTATCTCAAGTTTTGGATCGAACTAATCCATTGACACAAATAGTTCATGGGAGAAAATTGAGTTATTTGGGCCCGGGGGGATTGACTGCGCGAACTGCTACTTTTCCAATACGAGATATTCATCCTAGTCACTATGGACGTATTTGCCCAATTGACACATCTGAAGGAATAAATGTTGGACTTATTGGATCCTTAGCAATTCATGCGAGGATTGGTCGTTGGGGGTCTCTAGAAAGTCCGTTTTATAAAATTTCTGAGAGATCAAAAGGGGCACGGATGCTTTATTTATCACCGGGTAGAGATGAATACTATATGGTAGCGGCAGGAAATTCTTTGGCCTTGAATCAGGGTATTCAGGAAGAACAGGTTGTTCCAGCTCGATATCGTCAAGAATTCCTGACTATTGCATGGGAACAGGTTCATCTTCGAAGTATTTTTTCCTTCCAATATTTTTCTATTGGAGCTTCCCTCATTCCTTTTATCGAGCATAATGATGCGAATCGGGCTTTAATGAGTTCTAACATGCAACGTCAAGCAGTCCCTCTTTCTCAGTCCGAGAAGTGCATTGTTGGCACTGGATTGGAAGGCCAAGTGGCTCTAGATTCAGGGGCTCTTGCTATAGCCGAACACGAGGGAAAGATTATTTATACCGATACTGACAAGATCCTTTTATCAGGTAATGGGGATACTCTAAGGATTCCATTAGTTATGTATGAACGTTCCAACAAAAATACTTGTATGCATCAAAAACCCCAGGTTCAGCGGGGTAAATGCATTAAAAAGGGACAAATTTTAGCGTATGGTGCTGCTACAGTTGGTGGTGAACTCGCTTTGGGGAAAAACGTATTAGTAGCTTATATGCCATGGGAAGGTTACAATTTTGAAGATGCAGTACTCATTAGCGAGCGCTTAGTATATGAAGATATTTATACTTCTTTTCACATACGTAAATATGAAATTCAGATTAACCAAGGCCCCGAAAGGGTCACTAATGAAATACCGCATTTAGAAGTACATTTACTCCGAAATTTAGACAAAAATGGAATTGTAATGCTGGGATCTTGGGTCGAAACAGGTGATATTTTAGTAGGTAAATTAACGCCCCAAATGGTGAAAGAATCGTCGTATGCCCCGGAAGATAGATTGTTACGAACCATACTTGGCATGCGGGTATATACTTCAAAAGAAACTTGTCTAAAACTACCTATAGGCGGTAGGGGTCGGGTTATTGATGTGAGATGGGTCCAGAGTTCTAAGACAGATGAGACAGAGAAAACAGAAAGTATTCGTGTATATATTTTACAGAAACGTGAAATCAAAGTAGGCGATAAAGTAGCTGGAAGACATGGAAATAAGGGTATCATTTCAAAAATTTTGCCTAGACAAGATATGCCTTATTTGCAAGATGGAAGACCCGTTGATATGGTCTTCAACCCATTAGGAGTACCTTCACGAATGAATGTAGGACAAATATTTGAATCTTCACTCGGGTTAGCGGGGGGTTTGCTAGACAGACATTATCGAATAGCGCCTTTTGATGAGAGATATGAACAAGAAGCTTCGAGAAAACTGGTGTTTTCTGAATTATATGAAGCCAGTAAGCAAACAGCGAATCCATGGATATTTGAACCCGAGTCTCCAGGAAAAAGCAGAATATTTGATGGAAGAACGGGGGATCCTTTTGAACAACCTGTTATAATAGGAAATCCTTATATCTTGAAATTAATTCATCAAGTTGATGATAAAATCCATGGGCGTTCCAGTGGGCGTTATTCACGTCTTACGCAACAACCCCTTAAAGGAAGGGCCAAGAAAGGGGGACAACGGGTAGGAGAAATGGAGGTTTGGGCTTTAGAGGGGTTTGGCGTTGCTTATATTTTACAAGAGATGCTTACTTATAAATCTGATCATATTAGAGCGCGCCAGGAAGTACTTGGTACTATAATCTTTGGAGGAAGAATACCGACTCCTGAGGATGCTCCAGAATCTTTTCGGTTGTTCGTTCGAGAACTACGATCTTTAGCTCTGGAACTGAATCATTTTCTTGTATCTGAGAAGACTTTCCAGCTTAATAGGAAGGAAGCTTAATCGAAATCAAGCAGAAGTTTTCTTCTATGATCGATCGATATACACATCAACAACTCCGAATTGGATTAGTTTCTCCTCAACAAATAAGTACTTGGTCCAAAAAAATCCTGCCTAATGGCGAGATAGTTGGAGAGGTGACAAAACCTTATACCTTTCATTACAAAACCAATAAACCAGAAAAAGATGGATTATTTTGTGAAAGAATTTTTGGGCCTATCAAAAGTGGAATTTGTGCTTGTGGAAATTATCGAGTAATCGGAGATGAAAAGGAAGACCCGCAATTTTGTGAACAATGCGGAGTCGAGTTTGTTGATTCTCGGATACGAAGATATCAAATGGGCTACATCAAACTTGCATACCCGGTAATGCATGTGTGGTATTTGAAACGTCTTCCTAGTTATATTGTGAATCTTTTAGATAAACCTCTTAACGAATTAGAAGACCTAGTATACTGCGGTGTGTGATTTGATCGAAATTCTGATTTTACAGATTCGAAATGAGAAACTGTCATCCCATTTAATCCAATCGGGATGCCCTGTACCTGACATGTTTCTTGGTAGGAGTAACATGAAGCTCAGAATTAGGGATGTATTCAAGACGCTCCCCAAAAAGGGAATTGATCTATGGTCGATTTCATAAGAATTTATAGTTATACCTCGTAAAAAAAAAAAGACTTTTTCTTTTGTGGAATTAAGCAGTTCCTTTTTTTTAGAAAGAAATTCTGTTCAAGTAAGCAAATAGAAAAGATGTCATGGTTACAAGAGTCTATCTATCGCATATAGACTTTAAGGGCATCGTGGCCTAACCGTCGAGGTGAAGTCGGGACCTAAAAGATCGAATGGAACAGTACATAGACAAGTAAATTCCTTATGAATTCCAAGGTACTCTCTTTAATTAAGAATTACGGGATTCATCATTCGAGGGGAAGTAGACTACTCAAGAATTTCACATTTCATTTATGTCATAATTGAATAAAGAATTCAGAAAATCTAAAGAAAAATAATAAAATAATAAGGAAGACGGAATCAATGAAGTTTTGCTTGGTCTTCACTGGAAACTTGAGTAAGGAGTAGATCTTTTTGGAGTTTTCTAGAATTTGAAAGCGAGAACTCCTTTCTTTTTCTTTTTTTCTTGATTTGGTATACCTACTTGAGCCGGATGAAAGGAAACTTTCACGTCCGATTTTGAGGGGGGGAGATCCTATCCCAATTTTTATTTTGCTAGGCCCATAGATAAAAAACCCACTTTTTTACGATTACGGGGTTTATTGGAATATGAAATCCAACCCTGGAAATACAGGATCCCAATTTTTTTTACTACCCGGAGCTTCGATACATTTCGAAATCGAGAGATGTCTACCGGGGGAGGTTCTATCAGACAACAATTAGCCAATCTAGATTTACGAATTATTATAGATTATTCATTGGTAGAATGGAAAGAATTGGAGGAAGAGGAACCCACAGGGAATGAATGGGAAGATCGAAAAGTTGGAAGAAGAAAAGATTTTTTGCTTAGACGCATGAAATTGGCTAAGCATTTTATTCGAACAAATATAGAACCAAAATGGATGGTTTTGTGTCTATTACCAGTTCTTCCTCCTGAGTTGAGACCAATCTATCATATAGATGAGGATAAACTAGTGACCTCGGATATTAATGAAATCTATAGAAGAATTATCTATCGGAATAATACTCTTACAGATCTATTAACAACAAGTATAGCTACGCCAGAAGAATTAATAATATCTCAGGAAAAATTGCTACAAGAAGCCGTGGATGCACTTCTTGATAATGGAATCTGCGGACAACCAATGAGGGATGATCATAATAGAGTTTACAAGTCGCTTTCAGATGTCATTGAAGGAAAAGAAGGAAGAGTTCGCGAGACTCTGCTTGGTAAACGGGTCGATTATTCAGGGCGGTCAGTGATTGTCGTGGGCCCTTCACTTTCATTACATCGATGTGGATTGCCTCGCGAAATAGCAATAGAACTTTTCCAGGCATTTGTAATTCGTGACCTAATTAGAAAACATCTTGCTTCGAACATAGGAGTTGCTAAGAGTCAAATTCGGAAAAAAAAACCGATTGTATGGGAAATACTTCAGGAAATTCTGGATGACCATCCTGTATTGCTGAATAGAGCGCCTACTCTCCATAGATTAGGCATACAGGCATTCCTCCCCGTTTTAGTGGAAGGGCGTGCTATTTGTTTACATCCATTAGTTTGTAAGGGCTTCAATGCAGACTTTGACGGGGATCAAATGGCTGTTCATGTGCCTTTATCTTTGGAGGCTCAAGCAGAGGCACGTTTACTTATGTTTTCTCATATGAATCTTTTGTCTCCAACTATTGGAGATCCCATTTCTGCACCAACTCAAGATATGCTTAGTGGACTCTATGTCTTAACGAGTGGAAATCGTCGAGGTATTTGTGTAAATAGGTATAATCCATGTAATCGTAGAAACTATCAAAATGAAGATAATAACTATAAGTATACAAAAAAAAAAGAACCCTTTTTTTGTAATGCCTATGATGCAATTGGAGCTTATCGGCAAAAACGAATCAATTTAGGTAGTCCTTTGTGGCTGCGGTGGCGACTAGATCAACGCGTTATTGCTGCAAGAGAAGCTCCCATCGAAATTCACTATGAATCTTTGGGGACCTATTATGAGATTTATGGACACTATCTAATAGTAAGAAGTATAAAAAAAGAAATTCTTTATATATATATTCGAACCACTCTTGGTCATATTTCTCTTTATCGAGAAATAGAAGAAGCCATACAGGGGTTTTGGCAGGGCTGTTGTAATTCTATGCTACCAGGGGGAATTCGAGTCTCGCCGGGTTAACTAGGACCATAATTGCGGAATTTATACGTGAATCAAGATCTAGAAAAGGAAGTTTTCCAATCACTGACTCAAACCCATTGTCAAATTCTACTCAGCGCAATATGGAGGTACTGATGGCAGAACGGCCCACTCAGGTCTTTCACAATAAAGTGATAGACGGAACTGCCATGAAACGACTTATTAGTCGATTTATTGATCACTATGGAATAGGATATACATCACATATCCTGGATCAAGTAAAGACTCTGGGTTTCCGACAAGCTACCGCCGCATCCATTTCATTAGGAATTGATGATCTTTTAACAATACCTTCTAAAAGATGGCTAGTTCAAGACGCTGAACAACAAAGTTTTATTTTGGAAAAACACCATCATTATGGGAATGTACACGCGGTAGAAAAATTACGTCAATCGATCGAGATATGGTATGCCACAAGTGAATATTTGCGACAAGAAATGAATCCTAATTTTCGGATGACCGATCCTTTTAATCCAGTCCATATAATGTCTTTTTCGGGAGCCAGAGGAAATGCATCTCAGGTACATCAATTAGTAGGTATGAGAGGATTAATGTCGGATCCCCAAGGGCAAATGATTGATTTACCCATTCAAAGCAATTTACGCGAAGGACTCTCTTTAACAGAATATATTATTTCTTGCTACGGAGCCCGTAAAGGAGTTGTGGATACCGCTATCCGAACATCAGATGCAGGATATCTCACGCGCAGACTTGTTGAAGTAGTTCAACACATTGTTGTACGTCGAACAGATTGTGGCACCGTTCGAGGTATTTCTGTAAGTCCTCGAAATGGAATGATGGCGGACAGGATTTTTATCCAAACATTAATTGGGCGCGTATTAGCAGATGATATATATATAGGTTCGCGATGCATTGCTACTAGAAATCAAGATATTGGGGTCGGACTTGTCAATAGATTCATAACTTTTAGAGCACAACCAATCTCTATTCGAACCCCCTTTACTTGTAGGAGTACATCTTGGATTTGTCAATTATGTTATGGCCGGAGTCCAGCTCATGACGACCTGGTCGAATTGGGAGAAGCTGTAGGTATTATTGCAGGTCAATCTATTGGAGAACCGGGCACTCAATTAACATTAAGAACTTTTCATACTGGCGGAGTATTCACAGGGGGTACTGCAGAACATGTGCGAGCCCCTTCTAATGGAAAAATAAAATTCAATGAGGATTTGGTTCATCCGACACGTACACGTCATGGACATCCTGCTTTTCTATGTTCTAGAGACTTGTATGTAACTATTGAGAGTGAAGATATTATACACAATGTGTGTATTCCGCCCAAAAGTTTTCTTTTAGTTCAAAACGATCAATATGTAGAATCAGAACAAGTGATTGCTGAGATTCGCGCGAGAACATCCACTTTGAATTTGAAAGAGAAGGTTCGAAAACATATTTATTCTGACTCAGAGGGCGAAATGCACTGGAATACCGATGTGTACCATGCACCTGAATTTACATATGGTAATATTCATCTCTTACCAAAAACAAGTCATTTATGGATATTATTAGGGGAGCCCTGGAGATCCAGTCTAGGCCCCTGTTCGATCCACAAGGATCAAGATCAAATGAACGCTTATTCTCTTTCTGTCAAGCGAAGATATATTTCTAACCCCTCAGTAACTAATAATCAAGTGAGACACAAATTTTTTAGTTCGTTTTTTTCTGGTAAAAATCAAAAAGGAGATAGGATTCCTGATTATTCAGAACTTAATCGAATGACATGTACTGGTCGTTGGAATCTCAGATATCCGGCCATTCTGGACGGGAATTCTGATTTATTGGCAAAGAGGCGAAGAAATAGATTCATCATCCCACTCGAATCGATTCAAGAAGGCGAGAACCAACTAATACCTTCTTCAGGTATCTCAATTGAAATCCCCAGAAATGGTATTCTCCGTAGAAATAGTATTCTTGCTTATTTCGATGATCCTCGATATATAAGAAAGAGCTCGGGACTTACTAAATATGAGACTAGAGAACTGAATTCAATCGTCAACGAAGAGGATTTGATTGATTATCGAGGAGTCAAGGTATTTTGGCCAAAATACCAAAAGGAAGTCAATCCATTTTTTTTTATTCCCATGGAAGTCCACATTTTGGCCGAATCTTCTTCCATAATGGTACGGCACAATAGTATTATTGGGGTAGATACACAAATCACTTTAAATAGAAGAAGTCGGGTAGGCGGATTGGTCCGAGTGAAGAAAAAAGCAGAAAAAATTAAACTGATAATCTTTTCTGGAGATATCCATTTTCCTGGAAAGACAAATAAGGCATTCCGATTGATACCACCAGGAGGGGGAAAACCAAATTCAAAAGAATACCAAAAATTGAAAAATTGGCTCTATATCCAACGAATGAAACTTTCCAGGTATGAAAAAAAGTATTTTGTTTTGGTTCAACCTGTAGTCCCATATAAAAAAACGGATGGTATAAATTTAGGAAGACTTTTCCCGCCGGATCTCTTGCAGGAAAGGGATAATCTACAACTTCGAGTTGTCAATTATATCCTTTATTACGACCCAATTCTTGAAATTTGGGACACAAGTATTCAATTAGTTCGGACTTCTTTAGTGTTGAATTGGGACCAAGACAAAAAGATGGAAAAGGCCTGTGCTTCCTTTGTTGAAATAAGGACAAATGGTTTGCTTAGAGATTTTTTAAGAATCGACTTAGCGAAGTCACCTATTTCGTATACCGGAAAAAGGAACGATCTGTCGGGTTCAGGATTGATCTCTGAGAATGGATCAGATCGCCCTAATGTCAATCCGTTTTCTTCCATTTATTCCTATTCCAAGGCAAGGATTCAAGAATCCCTTAATCCAAATCAAGGAACTATTCATACGTTGTTGAATCGAAATAAGGAATCTCAATCTTTGATAATTTTGTCATCATCCAATTGTTCTCGAATAGGCCCATCCAACGGTGTAAAATCTCCCAATGTCATAAAAGAATCAATCAAAAAGGACCCCCTAATTCCAATTAGGAATTCGTTGGGCCCCTTAGGAACAGGCTTTCCGATTGATAATTTTGATTTCTTTTCCCATTTAATAACCCATAATCAGATCTTGGTAACTAACTATTTGCAACTTGACAATTTAAAACAGATTTTTCAAATACTTAAATATTATTTACTGGATGAAAATGGTAAAATTTATAATCCCTATTCATGCAGTAACATCATTTTGAATCCATTCAATTTGAATTGGTATTTTCTCCATTACAATTATTGTGAAGATACATCTACAATCGTTAGTCTTGGGCAGTTTCTTTGTGAAAATGTATGTATAGCCAAAAAAGGACCGCATTTAAAATCGGGTCAAGTTCTAATTGTTCAAGTTGACTCTGTGGTAATACGATCAGCTAAGCCTTATTTGGCTACTCCAGGAGCAACTGTTCATGGAC